GAGGCCTCTATCAACAAGAAAAATTGTGAATTATTATTTTCGTTAAATTTAAATTTAAAATATAGGAAAATAAAAAATTTTTGTTCTACGTCTTACGTATGTATAATCCAAATATAGAATATAATTATATAATATAGAAACTATAGATATGATATATGCTTTTGTACCTTCTATACTCACTTAGATATATACTTAGATTTATACTAATTAAACTTTGAATTCTAATTAATTCTTAATCTTAATAAGATATCTTTATCTTTATAATATAAATAATAATAACAGGTACAAATAGTAAATTGAGGTATCCTTTATATGACAACTTTCGACTTTCCCTCTGTTTTGGTGCCTTTAGTAGGCTTAGTATTTCCAGCAATGGCAATGGCTTCTTTATTTCTTCATGTTCAAAAAAATAAGACTGTTTAGATCTGATGGGCCCAACTCTGATCCATTTTTTTTTCAAAACTAAGACTTGTATCATAACGCAGATACCTATTTAGTGTAAGAAGGTATAACATGCGGCGCTTCCGTCGAAAAGGGGCTCTTTGGCCTGTAGAAAGATGATATGGGGGTAAAGGAATTCTATCTTTTTGAAAAAATCTCAGGATCGCTGGATGGCTGAACTGTAAAATCGGTACATCTATATGTATATTGATGGGATCATACGAAGGGTATGTTTTTATTTTAGATCTAACCAATTTGATAAATTACTCTTAAAGGTTCACATCAAACTAGTACTAGTTGATGAGAGTTACTTCGGAAACAAAAAGAGTAAAGTCTAGGGTATTCTCTCAATTCCAATAAAACGAAACCAGATCAAGTATGAGTTGTCGATCAGAACATATATGGATACAACCTATAACGGGTTCGCGAAAAACAAGTAATTTCTGCTGGGCCATTATCCTTTTTTTAGGTTCATTAGGATTCTTATTGGTTGGAACTTCGAGTTATCTTGGGAGAAACTTGATATCTTTATTTCCGTCTCAGCAAATCCTTTTTTTTCCACAAGGGATTGTGATGTCTTTCTATGGGATCGCGGGTCTCTTTATTAGCTCCTATTTGTGGTGCACAATTTCGTGGAATGTAGGGGGTGGTTATGATCGATTCGATAGAAAAGAAGGAATGGTGTGTATTTTTCGTTGGGGATTCCCTGGAAAAAATCGTCGCATCTTCCTCCGATTCCTTATAAAGGATATTCAGTCCGTCAGAATAGAAGTTAAAGAGGGTATTTATGCTCGCCGTGTACTTTATATGGATATCAGAGGCCAGGGGGCCATTCCCTTGACTCGTACTGATGAGAATGTTACTCCACGGGAAATCGAACAAAAAGCTGCCGAATTGGCCTATTTCTTGCGTGTACCGATTGAAGTATTTTGAGAAATGAGCTGAGAGAGTGAATGCTTTCTCAGCAGGAAGGAAAAACTAAAGAGAATCCCCCTTTTCTATACCATAACTTAACTGAAGTTTCTTCATAACGCTCATTCTAGTCAAAGAAGACGTATACGTAACGTAACAACCACAAAACAAAACCATTTTTGTGGTCTTTTATGTGTATGGAAATCTACACAACTTAATCTGGAAACAATATAATATTTTTTTGTTAACTCTTTGAATTCGAAGTGGATTCTTAATCTATTTCTGTATTCTTTCTACATTCAAAGACTAACTCCGAAATCACAAATAAAAAACAGTGAATAGATTCATAAGTTCGATACTTTGAACTCATGCATGAGAGAAATATTGGATGGCGTAGAGTCAACTAATGAGGTCGGTTCATTAAAAATTCATAGACGAAATGAAAAAATGTCAAAAAAGAAAGCATTCAACCCTCTTTTATATCTTGCATCTATAGTATTTTTGCCCTGGTGGATTTCTCTCTCATTTAATAAAAGTCTGGAATCTTGGGTTACTTATTGGTGGAATACTAGGCAATCTGAAATTTTTTTGAATGATATTCAAGAAAAAAATATTCTAGAAAAATTCATAGAATTGGAGGAAATCTTTCTTTTGGAGGAAATGATCAAGGAATACTCGGAGACACATCTACAAAACCTTCGTATAGGAATACACAAAGAAACGCTCCAATTAATCAAGATACACAATGAGGATCATATCCATACGATTTTGCACTTCTCGACAAATCTAATCTGTTTCGTTATTCTAAGTGGTTATTCAATTTTGGGTAATAAAGAACTTGTTATTCTTAACTCTTGGGCTCAGGAATTCCTATATAACTTAAGTGACACAATAAAGGCTTTTTCGATTCTTTTATTAACAGATTTATGTATCGGATTCCATTCGCCCCATGGTTGGGAACTAATGATTGGCTTTGTCTACAAAGATTTTGGATTTGCTCATAATGATCAAATTATATCTGGTCTTGTTTCTACTTTTCCAGTCATTCTAGATACTCTATTTAAATTTTGGATTTTTCGTTATTTAAATCGTGTTTCTCCGTCACTTGTAGTGATTTATCATTCAATGAATGATTAAAAAAGGATCT